CTAACAAAATTCTTAATTAACTGACCTGCTCGGTTTTAATACTAATTACTTGAGCATAAATAAATATATTTTATTAAATAATATGGGTGCTATCAATACACATCAAACAACACTAGAAAAAGTAACTAGTTTTATTTTTCGATGGTTTTTCTCAACTAACCACAAAGATATTGGAACTTTATATATTATTTTTGGTGGTATCGCTGGGGTAGCAGGGACCGCTTTATCACTTTATATAAGAATTACCTTAGCACAACCAAATGGAAGTTTTTTGGAATATAATCACCACTTTTATAATGGTGCGCCGTCTAATGCATCAATCGCTTGTGGGAAGAATAAATCATAATTCGTACCCACCAGTATATACGTTTTCTCTCAACTTTAACAATGAGAGTACTGTAAACCATACTACTTACCTGAGAGGGCCAACCTCAAAAGGGACCTTAGCATGTAGTAAAAGGGAAATTGAAAGAATATTTCTCGAGGTATGGTGTTCTATGGATAAGATAATGAATCTCTATAATCCTGTGGCGGGGTCAAAGGTCCCCATTATGTCGGAAGATGTTAATTACATTGTCTTAGCGTCTTTAAAACGTACAAAACAGCCAACTGAAAGAATCAGATTAGCAGGAGAGAGTCCTAAGGTTCACAATAGACGATCGATGACAGAATTCGGGATCGTCCGAAGCACGGAAGTGTTGGGACGACGGAGGGTTCATAGTACCACACGCATTTGTGGGAAGGGACCTAGCTCATCTACTTTAAAGATACCTGTACTTGAGGGTATAGATTATCAAAAAGAATTGAAAATACTTAAATCAAACCTGGATAAGGGTAAAAAAGTAAGAAATCTTAGTCGTATTATGTCAGATCCTAACTTTTTAATTGCATGTTGGGTCAAAATTAGGTCTAATAAAGGTAGCTTAACACCTGCCTTTGATGGATTTTTGGATGGAATTAAAATCGAGTGGTTTAAAGAAATAGCTTCTGTAATGAGAAAAGGAGGTCACGTCTTTAAACCGGCCCGTAGAATGTGTATCGCTAAACCTAATGGCAAGCCTGGTCCCCTTACAATACCGTCTCTTAGAGATAAGATTGTGCAAAAGGGTATGCGTTTTCTCTTGGAAACCATATATGAACCTATATTTTTGGAGTGTTCTTATGCTTGGAGGTCTAATAAAGGTTGCCACGATGCCTTAAAAGATATTAGAAAAAAGTGTAAATCAGTGAGTTGGTATATTGAAGGTGGTATTGATCAACAATTCCCAACTCTTGACCATAATCTTTTATTATCTTTAATGAAAGAGAAAGTGAAAGATCAAGCTTTCATCGACCTAATTTTCAAATATGCCCGAGTAAGGTTCGGATCAAAGCTTGATAAAACTACTCCAACACGTGTTGGAGTAATTCAAGGTGAAATCCTTTCACCAATTTTAGCAAACATTTATATGCACACTTTTGATGAGTGGGTTATAAAAGATCTGAAAGTACGATTTGATAAAGGGCTGAAACGCCAAAGAAACAAAGAGTATTGGAAGCAATATGCTAAAAATGGTAGGGTAGCAAAAGACAAGACTTTACGGTTAACTGTTGTTAACGACCCTAATTGGAAACGGTTATGGTATTTTAGATATGCAGATAATTTTGTAATAGGCATTGATGGTTCCAAACAAGATACTAATGCACTCAAAGAAAAAATTCGTCAATTCCTTGATCAAAAACTAAAGCTTACTCTTAATGACACTAAAACCCTTATCACGCACGCTGAAACTAATTCAGCTTCTTTTTTGGGATACAAAATACACCGAATTCCTCTCCCCGTTAGGACAGATAAAATTGGGAGGAAATCTAGGATAATACCTGGACCAGTGTTAAATGCTCCTATAAAAGATATTATCCAAAAATTAAAAGATAACGGATACGTCAAAGCCGACGGTCAACCTACCAGAAATGGACGTTTTGTAAATTTAGAACTATATCAAATTATAGAACATTATAAAACAGTTGAACGAGGTATATCTAATTATTATTGTTTAGCTAACAATTATGGTAAACTATTAGCCAATATACATTACTTATTAAAGTACTCGTGCGTACTAACAATTGCATCCAAAATGCGCTTGAAAACCAAGAAGGTTGTATTTAAAAAGTATGGTAAAGATTTAAGAGTTATTAAAGCGAAGGGTTTTGTTACTTATCCTACCCCTTCTTATAAGCGACCGAGCTACAAACCTAATATTATGAAATATGACGATAACCTCGTCGATAAATTACATGCTCGGCTACCAAAAGGTAGAACTGATCTAGTTGGCCCATGTTTTGCTTGTGGAAGTACAAAAAATATTGAAATCCACCATGTACGTGCTCTCAGAAAACACGGCAGCACTGCGAGTCAAGATTTCTTATACAAACTCATGTCCAAAATAAATCGTAAGCAAATACCTTTGTGTAAGGTATGTCACAAAAAAGTTCATTTGGGCAAATACGATGGACCTGCGTTGAAATAGTTTTTTGATGGTTTTATTAACTTTAATTTTCATTATTAGATGAGGTGAGAGCCGTATGCAGTGAAAGTTGCATGTACGGTTCGGGGTCGACCCACTGAGAGGATTAAAAAGGCTCGGTGAGTTAGGCCACTGATTGTAACAGGTCATGCATTTATCATGATTTTTTTCATGGTTATGCCAATTTTAATTGGCGGTTTTGGTAACTGGTTCGTTCCACTAATGATTGGTGCGCCTGATATGGCTTTCCCAAGAATGAATAACATTAGTTTTTGGTTATTACCACCATCTCTTTTATTATTAGTTGAATCAGTATTATGTGAAGCAGGGGTAGGTACTGGATGGACTGTTTACCCTCCCCTTTCGGGGATTATTGCCCATTCAGGTGGTGCAGTAGATCTGGCAATTTTCAGTCTTCACTTGTCCGGAGCAGCTTCTATTTTAGGTGCAATTAATTTTATTTGTACTATTGTTAATATGAGAACTGAAAGTCTTCCGTTCCATAAACTACCTTTATTTGTGTGGGCTGTTTTTATTACCGCAATTTTATTATTGTTATCCCTACCAGTTTTAGCAGGTGCTATTACTATGTTACTAACCGATAGAAATTTTAATACTACATTTTTTGATCCAGCAGGTGGAGGTGATCCTGTACTGTATCAGCATTTATTTTGGTTTTTTGGTCACGGGCGGCGTAACGCTCTGCAATTGAGTCTCTAAAGTCTAGATTTAAGATGAGACTAGTTAAGCACATACGAGTTGTAACTAAAAGAAATCTTTTAGTTAGGAATATAAGGAGTCAAAGTTTATATGAACGGTTATTTTCTGAACCGTATAGGAAAATATTTAGGTATGACCCCCTAAATAGGATGTTGAAGTACTGTATAGTTGTGCCATTATATAGGAAAAATCTACTTCAACGATTAAGAAGATTGGATCAAGGGGCGGACCACGTGAGAACTTATAATCCTTCGACAAGGCAACGAAGGCAGAGAAAGTGCGTACTTAATGAATCATTTATAAACAATGGCCTTGTTTATGGTAATTCTTCTTTAAGAAGATATTATTCACGTAAAGTGAATAATAGGTCCATTAAGATAGATGCTAGTGTAAATAATGCTAGCAGGCAAAATGTTAGAGGTAAAATACTGGAGAATCAGGGACATCTTAATTATTTTAAGAAAGAGATTTTAAGTGAAAGTAAAAACTTAACACCATTAATTATAAAAAGCATCGATAAAGGCATTTGGCCAATGCTAAAGTTTAACAAAGAGATTCGAATTCTTGTTAAAAAACGGCAAAAGTATCTTGCGATGCTCTCTAATCAATACGGATTCCGTTCAGCAACGGTTATACAACAAGTTGACGAGTGGTTAACTAAATTAGATCTGAGAGTTTTTGCTATTGAGTCTATTTATAGATCATCTGGTAATCTTATACCAGGGGTAGACAATTTAACATTAAAACGTGAAAATTTACTTGATTACTTAGAAATATTGAAGTACAACAATTTAAAACACTACAAAGTCGACCCAATTCGTAGAGTATCTATTCCAAAAGGTAAAAATGATATCCGTCTTTTAGGAGTTCTTACGATTAAAGATCGAATAGTGCAAACATTATTTGTCCAAGTTCTTGAACCTGTTATTGATGTACATGCAGATAATAATAGTTTTGGATTTAGAAAAGGTCGTAACCCTCACCAGGCTATTGGTTTATTAAGTAAACTATTGAGTGTAAAGCCAGCGCATCAAAGACATCATAGTGACAAAAGATACTTTGCACATAACAAGTATGTACTTAATATTGATATAGAAAAGTTTTTTGATAAAGTTAATCATGATTGGTTATTAAAAACCTATCCATTTCCAAATAATTTTATTAATATATTGAGAGACTGGTTATCTGGTGAGATAATTTATCAAGGTGAGTATGAAACTTTAATTTCAGGTTTTCCACAAGGTAGCGTTATTGGACCTTCACTTACTAATTTTACTTTGAATGGTTTAGAAAAAGTAACTGTTCCCAACAAAGCGACTGTTTTTGATGAAGAGAAGTTTAACTATTATACTAGTAAAGGTTTAATTTATAATAAAAATTCTTTAATTGTAAGAAAGACTCTTACCAGCTATATTGTTAGGTACGCAGATAATTTTATCGTCGTTGTTAACGATAAAGAGCAGGCTGAAATAATAAGTGATAAAATTGATACTTTTCTTCAGGAACGGGGATTAAACAAAAACCCAATAAAAAGTAAAGTTTTTAAATGGGAAAACAACGCAAAGTTTAATTATCTTGGGTTCACTTTTCATTATATTTTAGGAAACAAATTTTCTAAAATAACTATGCAAAGAAAACACAATAAAAATTTTGTTCGAAGTGGGTTACATGTGTATCCATCTAAATTAAAGGTTCAATCTTTTAAAAATAAAATTAAAAAAACTATAAAGAGTAATTTGAACGTTTCGCCATATCGTCTGGTAAATATACTCAATCCAATAATCCGCGTTTGGGGAAATTATTTTGGACTAGGAACTTTAAGACTATTTTCTAGATTGGATCATTACATTTGGTATAGAGTATGGCGCTATTTACGACGGAAGTACAAAAAAGTTTCTACAAAAGATCTTGTAAATCGTTATTTTCAAGGCGTTCATACACCATCTGGACGAACATGGCAATTTCATGGAACTTTTAATTCTGTAAATAAAGATACGATGAAGCGAAACGGTTCGGTAGCTTGGGTATTATTATTAAGTCAATTAAATAAACCAAAATCAGCTCAAGCTTTTTCTCCGAGCAAAGCGCTAGTTAAATCCACTTATTATATTGATAATTCGTTATTTAATAAATATAATTTAAAAGTGGTAAAATTACGTAGCAAAGAAAAAAGTGTCGATAAATGGAGTTTGCTGTATAAAAGACAAGAAGGGTTATGCTGTATATGTGGGCAAAGTTTAGGTTATCTTATCTCTGAAAATCTTGAAATTCATCATTTAAAGCAGGTTTCTCAATTAGATGTTGGTAATTCTCGTTTAAAAGATATAAATAACGTACAATTAGTTCACAAATCATGTCATAAAACCACTTCAAAGCTCAAGGAATAGTTTTGTCAAGAGCCGTATGCATCGAGAGGTGCTTGTACGGTTCTGTGGGGGGCTATGCTCGTGAGAGTATAATCTATCCCGATCCAGAAGTATATATTTTAATTCTTCCAGGTTTTGGAATCATTAGTCATATTGTTGTAAGTGCTTCGCGAAAGCCGATCTTTGGTTATTTGGGAATGGTTTATGCAATGTGTTCTATTGGAGTTTTAGGGTTCATTGTTTGGGCCCATCACATGTATACTGTAGGTTTAGATATTGATACAAGAGCTTATTTCACTGCCGCAACTATGATTATTGCTATTCCAACTGGGATTAAAATTTTTAGTTGGTTAGCAACATTATGGGGTAGTACTATTGAAATGAGAGCACCAATCCTTTTTGCTTTGGGTTTCATTTTTTTATTCACTGTAGGAGGTGTTACTGGTGTAGTATTAGCAAACTCAGGTTTAGATGTAGCATTACACGATACTTATTACGTAGTGGCACACTTTCATTACGGTGCGGCGTCTAACGTCGTTTTCGCCTGTCCTGGCTTTGATCAGGATTCACAACACTTACTTATTTGTTAATTGATGATAACATTAATTAAACGATTTGTGGTAAAGCATGATATTTACCTGAGAGGGCTAACCTTGCAAGGGAACACAGCATGTATCAAAAGGCGCTCTGAAAGAGTGAGTGCCAAGCTATTGGTTAATATGGGTAGGTTTACGAATCCCAGTTACAACTTTCTGGTAGGGTCTGAAGTTCCTATTAAACGTTTGAGTGCAAGAAATTACGTAGTCTTTTTTTCACCGAGTAAGTTCAACAAGCCGGCTACAAGTAGTAGTTTTAGAAAGGGGAACCCTAAGTTAACTTTGCGACGAAAACGAACGGAATTCGCGATAACCCGAAATTTGAAAGAAAGGGGGTTACGGAGGGTCCATAGTACTGTAACATCTTGCAGGAAGGGACCTAGTCATGTTAGGTTTAATAAGGATATGCTTTCGGGTGTATACGAGTCAAATCAGTTGGATTTATTAAGATCTTATATTATCAGTAACAAAAGATGTAACAATTTGAGTATTATTATGTCGGACCCCAATTTCCTAATTGCTGCTTGGGTTCGTGTTCGTTCTAATAGTGGAAGTTTGACTTCTGCTCCGAATAGCAAAACTCTGGATGGAATAGGCTTGGCCTGGTTTCAAAAAACTGCGAATACTATGCGAAACGGAATATTTCAGTTTTCCCCTTCCAGACGAACTTATATTTCTAGGCCAGACGGAAGAAAACGACCCTTAACAATACCTTCGCCAAAAGATAAAATTGTCCAAGAAGCTATGCATTTCTTATTAATGCTAGTTTTTGAAAACGATTTTAGCAAAAATTCGCACGGTTGGGTTACTGGTAGGGGTTGTCATACGGCTTTAAACCAAATCAAAATGCAATTTGCACAGGACAATTGGTTTATTGAAGGGGACATTAACCAACAATTCTCAAGTATTAATCATCAAGCTCTGGTTAATCTATTAGAGACTAAAATAGCCGATCAAGCTTTTATTGACTTAATATATAAGTACTTAAAAGTAGGTTATGGTGAGTCTTTTAACAAGATAACTCGAATGAGTCTTGGGATTAGTCAAGGAGGAGTCTTATCTCCTATTCTAGCGAATATTTACATGACTCCTTTTGACAAATGGATTGAATCTCATCTTATTCCAAAGTATACTAAAGGAAGAGGAAAGAAAGCTAATCCAGCATACATAAAAATGATACGTTCTGGAAAAGTTACTGATCACTCTATTCATAGTTTACAATCGCACGACCGAAATTATATTAGGCTTCACTATGTTCGTTATGCGGACGATTTCATCATGGGTTTGAATGGTCCCAAAATTTACTGTGAGCAAATCGTTAAGGAATGTAAAATTTTCTTGTTTGAACAACTAAAACTCACATTAAATATTGAGAAGACCAGAATAACTCATAGCCAGTTAGATTCTGCAAAATTTTTAGGTTATCGTGTCTATAAAACTAAACTTTCAAAAATGAAGATTGCTTATAACTTAACAGGTAAGCGTACTCGTAGGACTACTAACACTATTTTAGATGGTCCTATAGATCAAATCGTAGAAAAGCTTAAACAGCGAGGTTATGCCAATAAAAAAGGTTCACCTACTAGAAATGGAAGATTTATCAATCATCCTTTATATGACGTGGTGGAACACTATAAAATGGTAGAAAGAGCTATTCTTCAATATTACAAGTTAGCAAATAACTATGGTAGAGTTGCTGCAAGAATACATTATATATTGAAGTATTCCTGTGCCCTTACTATTGCCTCTAAGATGAAACTTACCACTTTACGGAGGGTATTTAATAAATACGGCAAGAATCTTAATATTAAAAACGAGTCGGGTGAAATTATTATCAATTACCCGACCGTAAAGTATCGTCGACCCAAAAGGTTTACTATGAATCCTATACTTGACTACTCTTCGTTAGAAGCATACATTGATCAGTATGATAGACGAGTACAGCGGGGTCGTAAAGATCTTAAAGGTCCTTGTGCATTATGTGGCAGCAAGAAAAAGATCGAGATTCATCATGTCCGAAAACTTAGTAAAACTAAGCGTAAAGATTATCTATCTATTATGATGGCTAGGATGAACAGAAAACAAATTCTTGTATGCCAAAAATGTCATACAAAAATACACCAAGGTGTATACGACGGGAAACGAATTCAGTAATTCGTTGATCCAATTTTAACATGAGTGAGAGCCGTATGCAGGGAAACTTGCACGTATGGTTCGGGGTCGACTTATTGATAAGTAACGAGATTGGTAAGTTAGGCCACTACTTTCAATGGGAGCAGTATTTTCTATCTTTGGTGGATTATACTACTGGTTTGAAAAAATCACTGGAGTACAATACTCTGAAATTTTAGCTCAGATTCATTTTTGGACATTCTTTACTGGTGTGAATATCACTTTCTTCCCAATGCATTGGTTAGGAGTTGCAGGCATGCCTCGACGAATTCCAGATTATCCTGACGCGTTTTATTTATTTAACAAAATTGCATCATGGGGTTCTTATATTTCAGGTGCATCGTTTGTGTTCTTCTTTTTCGTTATGGCTGAAGCATTTTATAGTAGCCGACAAGCAGCATCAAATCATTAATTGTTAAATAAAAATATGGTATATAGTCCATTAGATCAATTTAAAATAGCTCCTCTTATCAGCTTACAAATCGCAGGTTTAGACCTCTCTTTTACAAATTTCACACTAGCAGCTCTTGTGACATTAGTTGTAATACAAAGCATAGTGTTTTTAATTAAAGAGCCTACCACTAATTCTTTTTTCATTATCCCAAGTGGTTGGCAAAATTTAATTGAGAAATTATATGCGCTTGTTAGCCAAATTTTATCGGATATTATAACAACTGGAAGTGAAAAATATTTCCCTTTTATGGCAGTATTGTTTATGTTTATTTTATCTAATAACTTAATTGGTATGGTTCCATATAGTTTTACTACTACAAGTCATATTACTTTAACATTCTTTTTATCGTTTTCAATTTTTGTTGCTTTAAACGTTATTGGGTTTGAAAGACATGGTATGGAGTATTTCTCACTGTTTTTACCAGCAAACACTGGTTTTTTCTTGGCATTAGTTTTAGTTCCAATTGAGTTAATTTCTTATATAGCCAAGCCTATTAGTTTAGGGGTTCGGTTGTTTATTAATTTAATGGCTGGTCATAGTTTATTAAAAGTAATCGTAGGATTTTCTTGGAATATGTTATTAGTTGAAAATCTAAAAGCAATTGCATTTATTTTTCCACTGGTCGTTTTAGTAGTATTAACTGGTTTAGAGTTGGCTGTTGCACTGATTCAAGCATACGTTTTTATAACATTAACGGCTATCTATTTAAATGATAGTGAAGCGTTACACTAATCCGTAATTATAGTTCATGTTATATTGTTTGAATAGCTCAGTAGGTAGAGCAAAGGACTGAAAATTCTTGTGTCGGCAGTTCGAGTCTGCCTTCAAACATTGAATCTAAGTTTATACAATAAGTATAATATATATATATATATGAAAAGCTATTTATGGAATATGTTCACTAGCATCAAAAATGGCCAAATGGCTAAAAAAAGTACAGTTATAGGACCACGAAAAAATATTTGTGAATCATCATTAAAAGTATTATGGAATGAAGGTTTCATCACAGGGTATAAAGTTTCAGGTGAAAATAATAACAGGGTGAAAATTTTTCTGAAATACACTAAGAATGGACTACCCGCTATAAATTCAATGAAGTTTTTATCAAAACCAGGTCAACGAATATACTATTCATCTAAACAAATCTGGAAGTTAGACTCGTCAAAGACCTTCATTATTTTCTCAACTAGTAGTGGTTTAAAATCTATAAGTGAATGTAAAAAAAATCGATTAGGCGGTGAACCGTTAGTACTTATTTCCTAAAACTTAAAATATTGATTTAGAAAAATGTCTAATCTAAAAAAGTTAAAAAAAAGATATACTGTAAAGATACCCAAAAATATAAGTCTCCTATATTGCGATAAAAAAAATATGATAACTCTTGTAGGGCCCCTTCAGATTAAGTCACTTAAACTAAAGGTTAAAAGTTTTTTGATTCCGGACTCTCAATTAATAGTTGTAACTCAGATACCGTTTTCAAATATTTCTTCAGGTAGTCTTAAAAATTCTAAGAAACTTCAAGGAACAACTGTTTCAAAAATAAAACAAGCTGTCATTGAAGTTAGTTATACATTGTATAACAAATTAAATCTTGTTGGAGTCGGTTATCGAGTATTTGCACATGAAAGGTTGCCGAATCAAATTTATTTGAAAATAGGTTACAGTCATTTAGTTTATTTTAAGATTCCAAACGATTTAAATTCTTTTTGTCAAAAATTTACAAAATTATTTTTATTCGGAAATTGCTCGTTTGATTTATTAACACACACAGCAGCTCAAATTCGAAGTTGTAAGCTTCCAGAGCCTTACAAAGGAAAAGGGGTTTTGTATGATCAAGAAAAGGTTATGTTAAAAAAAGGCAAAAAAATTTAAGTGGGTAAGTAATGAAGTTAAAAAAATTAGAATTCAAACAAATCTTAAAATTACATTTATTAAAACATAGAACGTATGAACAATCGTCAGGAAAAAACAATAGTATGAATCTTGCCACAGATTTAAGTTTAAATGAGATTATATTCAATTTAAAAAAAGCATTGCAAATTATTTTTCAATTTCATACTAAGAATAAACGGATTCTTTTTATAGGAGTGCCAACAAAATTGGAGTCAAAAATTAATAAAACTACAAATCATTTGGCTATTCCTCAAGATTTAAGTATTCAAGGTCTCATTTCAAATAGGTCAAACAAAAAATTGATAAGTGCAAAATTTAAGTCTTTATTCCCAAAATTATCAAAAAAGCCTGATTTGGTAGTTATTGTTGCTCACAAAAAAAGAGATGCAATTTATAAAGAATGTGCTGTCGCAAAGCTCCCTATTATAAACTTTAAACCAGAAAATATTTCAAAAGAAACTTGGTCAACTTATTCATATGATTTACAATTAAGCCATAAAAACTCAAATTTGGTGACTGATAAAAATTTATTTTCTATTGGTTTAAACTTTCTTTTTAAAATCTCAGACTTTCAAAATAGAAAGTCTCTTAATTCAAACCAACTAGTTGGTGGTAAAAAACCAAATAGATAACTCCATTTAAATCTCAATCAGGTATGAAACAAAACAAACGAAATAAACCGTTTTATAAACAGTTTTTGCGGTTGCGGAAAAACATTCAAGACCGCCCAAAACTTTTTAAATTTAAAAAGCAAAAATGGCAAACTATGCAAAGATATTCAAAAAATCAATTAAAATTCTACCGACGGTTTCAAATAAAAGATCAGTTTCAATCTTCAATTTCAAAGTTTGCAAGTAGAGGAAATTCTTTTCAAAGAAAGTTTAGAAACAATTTGTACGATCGAAAATTGTTTAGTCTTTTTTATGGTGGGTTAAAAAGAAAATATCTTAAAAAAAATATACTAAAATCAATGCAAACTAAACAATATGTAAATGGGATAAATGACTTTAGGTATAAAACTTTGCAGACTTTTGAGAGTAGGTTAGATACAGTGTTAGTTCGATCCAAATTTTGTCTTAGTTTTAAAAGTGCTGCTCAACTAATTTTGCATGAGCATGTTTTGGTTAATGGTAAGCCTATAAGGATCAAGTCGTATATTTTAAAGCCTAATGATTCGATTGAAATAACTTTAAATGCAAAATCACGTCAATTAGTGAAAAAAAACTTAGATCAGTCTAATTTTTGGCCTTTACCCCCAAAGCATCTTGCTATTAATTACAGGACATTACAAATATTATTTTTATATACAGAGGATTTTAACCTTATTCCGGTATTTAACCATTATTTAAATCTAAATTCTATTATTGCAAATATTAAAAGATCGTAATTTTCAACTTATTTTAGCTATAAGTGAACAGTTTTAAGTTCTTCAGTAGCTCAGTGGTAGAGCAAGTGGCTGTTAACCATCTGGACGTTGGTTCAAATCCTGCCTGAAGAGAAGAAGCCTTACTAATTATCCGTAACTTGTTTCAATAGTTTTTAAGGCTATACTTATGGCAAATACCGCAGTTCGATTTCACTACTCTATCTGTTGTTTTATTTAGTTCGTTATTAAGTGCAGTACTTTATTATGCATTTATTTCATTAAGGTTATTACCTGAAATTATCACTGTTTTAAAGTTCAGAACAAAAAAACTTTTCAAAGAAAATTCTTTAAATCTTAATTCTGTTTTTTTACCAAATCTTTTTAGCTATGATATAATTGTTAAAAGAAGAAGGGGGGATATAACTCAATTGGTAGAGTGTATGCTTTGCAAGCATGAAGTTATCGGTTCAAGTCCGATTGTCTCCAATATTTTATTTGCTCGTTTGGTGGAATTGGTAGACACGTCAGACTTAAAATCTGATTCTATTTTAGAGTATCGGTTCAAGCCCGGTAACGAGTATTTTCACCAAAATGATGGAATTGGTAGACATGCTAGGTTTAGGTTCTAGTTCTTTTTAAGAGTAGGGGTTCAAGTCCCCTTTTTGGTAATTTATATGGTTACACTAAATCAACTTTGTAAGAAACAAAAAAGTCGAAAAAAGAAAAGAAAATTAAATAAAGCACCTGCGTTAGATAAATGCCCACAACGAAAAGGGATTTGTACAAAATTAGTTTTACGAACTCCTAAAAAACCAAATTCGGCTCTTCGAAAAATTGTGAAGTTACGACTAACTAATGATAAAATGGTATATGCTTACATACCAGGCGAAGGACATAATTTACAAGCTTATTCTACTGTGATTATACGAGGCGGTAGAGTTAAAGATTTACCTGGAATCAAATATCATTTAGTTAGAGGAAAGCTAGATTTCGCAGGTCTAGCATACAGAAAAACATCGCGTTCTAAATATGGAGCAAAAAAAGCTAAAAATTACTTATGATCAAACCGTTAAAAAAAAATAAGATATCACATTTAAACAGAAAAATCGTTAACAGTTTAATGACAAGTGGAAGAAAAACAACCGGGGAAAAAATTTTATTAAAATCATTAAAATTATTACAGAAATCAACAGATAACAATTTTAAGACTCTACTTCACTCAGCAATAGTAAATTCAGCGTCTGCTTTTAAAGTAAATGAGCAGGCAGTGAAAAAAGGAAAACGGAAAGTTATTAAAAGCATGCCTTCGTTTATCATTAATGATGCATTACGAGTCACTACTGCTCTAAAATTATTGACAAGAATTTCAGCTAAGAGCAAAAATCCAGATTTTTTATACACGAAATTAGTTGCTGAAATTTTGGCTTCTTCCGCTTTAAAAGGTCAATCAATTGATCAAAAGAATGAAGTCCAAAGAAAAGTTTTAGTCAATAAACGATATCTCTCAAAGTTCCGATGGTAAAATTAAAAAGGTTTTTACGTTTAATAGGAGTTGAACCTATAACCTTTGGGACCGAAATCCAATGCTCTATCCAATTGAGCTATAAACGCAAATTCTTAAAAATCAAATGATACAACAACAAACTATCTTAAAAGTAGCAGACAATTCAGGAGCAAAAACAGTTAGATGTATTAAAGTTTTAGGAGGTTTTAAAAAACGTTATGCTAAATTAGGTGATATTGTTGTAGTCTCTGTCCAACAGTTACGTAACAAATCTAAAAAAACATCTAAAGTTTCAAAAGGGGAAGTTTTTAGAGCTTTAGTTGTTCGAATCAAGAAGAAGCACCAAAAAAAGGATGGTTCATCTTTCTTCTTGCAGGAAAACGCCGTTGCTTTGATAAATAAGCAGGGAAACCCAATTGGTACACGGATTTTAGGGCCTATTCCTAAAATGTTAAAAAAAACAAAATTTATGAAGTTCGTAAGCCTGTCAATTGGTTTAATTTAAAGTCATGCCCAACAAAAATTATGAATATTTTAGAAAATTATTATAAAAAAGTTATCAAGCACGATTTATTAAATAAATTCTTTTATAACCGTATTGAAGATATACCTGAATTAAAAAAAATTGTTCTAAATTTTGGGTGCAAAAGTTTTGATATCAGAAACCTTGCTGTTTCATTGCTTTCACTAGAATTAATTACTGGTCAAAAAGGTGTTCTTACAAAATCAAAAAGAGCAAATATTCTCCTTAAAATTAGAAAAGGAAACCCAGTTGGTTGTATGGTTGTTTTGAAAAAAAATAAAATGTATACTTTTACATTTAAGCTTTTAATTGATGTATTTCCCAATTTAAGAGATTTTAGAGGAATTCCCGTTGCAAAAAAGTTAAATATGACTAGCCTTTCTTTCACATTGACTGATCTTATCAGTTTTAAAGAGCTTGAAAAACAATTTTATTTGTTTTCCAATTTACCTCCATTAAATGTAACTTTCGTGACTAACGCAAGGTCTAAAAAAGAACTTTTATATTTACTCAATTCGTTAAAGTTACCTCTCATCTCATAAATGCAATTGTAACTCAATTGGTAGAGTGTAACCTTGCCAAGGTTAAAGCTAAGGGTTCAAATCCCTTCAGTTGCTGAAGGTCAAATTATCTTTTGGATGGATGGCCGAGCGGTTTAAGGCGATAGTTTTGAAAACTGTTGTATTTGATAGATACCGTGGGTTCGAATCCCACTCTATCCTATTTAAGGTTAAATAACATAAAGGGTAATGTGTGAGATTGCAAATCTTAAAATACTGGTTCAAGTCCGGTTTTAGCCTGTCAGATGATTTATTCAATAACAATTTCTTTATTAAAAATTCTGAGTATTACTATTCCATTATTACTGGCTGTTGCATTTTTCACAGTGGCTGAACGTAAAATAATGGGAGCGATTCAAAGACGACGAGGGCCTAATGTGATTGGTTTTATCGGTTTGTTGCAAGCTTTAGCAGATGGCTTAAAACTGTTTGTCAAAGAAACGACTTTACCAAGTAACTCGAATATTGGTGTCTTCTTATTAGCTCCAGTCCTTTCGTTCTTATTAAGTGTTGTATCATGGGCTGTAATTCCTTTCAGCCATACAGTCGTTTTTGCTGATATTAATTTAGGTATTTTGTATTTGTTCGCACTTTCATCATTAAATGTTTATGGTATTGTCTTAGCAGGGTGGTCTAGTAACTCGAAATATGCGTTTTTAGGAGCTTTACGGTCAGCTGCGCAAATGATTTCTTATGAAATTTCAATTGGTTTTATCATTTTAAGTGTTGCAGTTTGTGTAGGATCATTAAATTTAAGTCGGATCATTCTTGCTCAGCAGGAGGTTTGGTTAATTGTACCCCTATTTCCATTGTTTGTCATGTTTTACATTTCAATGTTGGCAGAAACAAACAGGCATCCGTTCGATTTACCTGAAGCAGAAGCTGAATTAGTTTCTGGTTACAACGTCGAGTATTCTGCGATGACTTTTGCCTTATTCTTTTTAGGTGAGTATTCAAATATGTTATTGATGAGTGCTCTATCAGAAATTATATTTTTAGGAGGTTGGTTACCTATTATAGATATTTTTCCATTATCTATAGTTCCAGGAAGTTTGTGGTTTTCGTTTAAAGTAACTTTAGGAGCTGTTTTTTTTATTTTAACACGAGCAACATTGCCAAGATATCGATATGATCAATTGATGTATTTAGGTTGGAAATGTTTTTTACCCTTCGCGATTGGTTATTTAATTGTACCCCTATTTCCATTGTTTGTCATGTTTTACATTTCAATGTTGGCAGAAACAAACAGGCATCCGTTCGATTTACCTGAAGCAGAAGCTGAACTAGTTTCTGGTTATAACGTCGAGTATTCTGCGATGACTTTTGCCTTATTCTTTTTAGGTGAGTATTCAAATATGTTATTGATGAGTGCTCTATCAGCAATTATATTTTTAGGAGGTTGGTTACCTATTATAGATATTTTTCCATTATCTATAGTTCCAGGAAGTTTGTGGTTTTCGTTTAAAGTAGCTTTAGGAGCTGTTTTTTTTATTTTAACACGAGCAACATTGCCAAGATATCGATATGATCAATTGATGTATTTAGGTTGGAAATGTTTTTTACCCTTCGCGATTGGTTATTTAATGTTCACTATTGGAATTCTTGTTAGTTTTAATTGGTTGCCTTATTAGTTTAAAGATACTTAAAAAAAGTAAAATTTCATAAAAAATGATCAAACCACTACTCATTAAAATTTGGCTAATAATATCGGGTGGAGTCGTTAACGTTGAAAAAATTACAAATATTATATAAAAAAGTTTTCTAAGCTTTCTAATTTTGTTTATATTTTTGCTGTAATTGTTTAATAACAAAGTTATGGCTGCTAAAAGTTGACAGTTTAAAAAACAAATATAATATAAATTAGTAAAATAATTCAAATACTCTATGATTTTCGCTTCAAAAAAAAATGCTATCCCGTTTGTTTTTTGAAAACTTAGAAAAAAGTCCCAACTTATAGGTACAATCACTTTGCTTAATAGTATTATAGAGCCGATCCAAGAAATGATATAAATCTGAAAAGCAAATTGTAATTTCTCATATTCAGATCGATATAAACCGGATGACAGAAATAGGAGAATATGATAAAGCAACATCAATAATGTAATTTGGTTTGAAACGAAAAAGGTTAGCTGCAAATACACATAAAAGATCTCACTAATGTCAGTAAAAATAAAATATTGCTCTGCATAATTGCTTAAATCGATTACTATAAATAGTACAGTTTCTTTATAGCAATAGCAGGTTAATAAAGTGAATATCCAACAAGTAGAAAGTAAAAAGACCCTATTTTTGATTTCAATGTAGTATTTATAATAAAAAATCATTTTTAATTAAGAGGGAAATAGCTCAGTTGGTAGAGCAGCGGTCTCCAAAACCGAAGGGCAGGGGTTCAAATCCCTTTTTTCCTGTATTTTTTATTTTAAAAATTTATTAAACTTATTTATCAATTTTTTTAAAGTAGCTTTTAATTTTTGGGCATCACCAAACAAAAGAAAAACTACTAAAACGACTATTAAAATTTGTCCTATACTAATTCTCATAGAAAAGCGTTTTTAATCTTTTAAATCTAAAGGCTTATAGTTCAGTTGGTAGAACGTACTGCTCATAACGGTTTTGTCGTAGGTTCAAATCCTACTAGGCCTATTCGAATTGTTTTTAAATACAATATTGAGTACACAAATTCATGGATTTTAACTTAAAAGATTATCAAATTTTCAAATTAAAAAAATATTTCAAAAATAACGGTTTTTTCTTCTTGTTTCATTCTGCTAAACTAAGCTTGAATCAATGGATTGTTGTAGAACAAGAATTAAAAAAATTAAAATTAAATTACTATAAGACTTTAAACGGGACTACATTAAAAACATTTGAAAAGTCAATTCATAAAAATTCGAGCCCGGTTATTACAAACTTTGTCATTCTTATTGATTCAAAATTTAAAACAACAGAATTTGATTTAGAGCGGTTAGCAAAAGATCTTAAACCATCTTTTTCTTTAATTTCTCTAAAACTAAACAATAAAATATATTCGTCAACACAATTGAAAGGCGTAAAGAGTTTGTCATATAAAAAAAATATGTTTAATTTGCACCGGTCATTAGATCAGCATTTAAAAACTAGTTACCGATTAACCAATAAAAAATAATTTCGAAATAATGTGATTTGAACACATGACCTCCTGTTCCCAAAACAGGCGCGCTACCAACTACGCCATATTTCGAATTGAAAAATTCAATTTAGTTAAAATTAGGAGAAAGTAGGATTCGAACCTACGATGAGAAACCTCAATAGATTTACAGTCTACCGCTTTAAACCACTCAGCCATTCCTCCATAAAAAATTATTTAAACTTTTTAGTATATTTTTTTCGCCGTACTTTTGGTTTACGGCAACCGTTATAAGGTGCTTGATTAAAGCTTTTTATCACTTTGATAAAAAGTGTCTGTTTTAATTTATTAATAACCAAGTTTTGATAAAAATTGACATTGCTCAAATGCACCGCAACGGGTTTATTACCTATAAAACTTGCTTTTTTTATCAATAAAGAAATCAATTTTACAACTGCAACTCGTCTTTTCCTTTTTTGTTTACCAGTTAGCCCCACTGATCCAGCAGAATAGAACAGTTTTACATTTCCTTTTATATCAGAGACATGAATTGTTGTATTGGCTTTCAGAAAAGAGATGTTTATTATGTACATAACCATAAGATCTTGATTGTTAGTGTGCTCTTGCTTAGATTGAGCAAATTCAGTTAGACTCAAATTTTTATAATCCTGTTCTTTTAATTTTTTTAGGGAGTCAATTTGATTTTGTAAGTTTCCTATGTAAATTTTTTCTTTTTCAAATAAATAAGTGTTCAGTTGAAGTTTATTTGTTAAATTGTTAAACAAAGTATTAGATAAGTTCATAAATAATATATTATATAAAAACGTATTTATTTTATAATCAGAAAATGATTTCATTGCAAAAAGTAAAACCTACAACTCCTGGACGGAGGCAATTAATTAAACTAAACCAAAAATCTTTAAACTTAAGTAAAAAACCAATGTTAAAGAACAAAGTCAAAGGTCTGAAAAATTCTAGCGGTCGAAACAATTCTGGTCGTATTACAGCTTTTCATTTAGGAGGGGGTGTAAAAAAACGTTATCGGAAAATCAATTTTAACAGAATTGAAAATTCAACTGCGATCGTATGTAGTTTAGAGCATGATCCTTACAGAAATGCCTATATTGCTGCAGTTTTTGATTTTATTAATAATGATTTTTTTTATATATTAGCTCCTAAAAATTTAAAGGTCGGCGATATAGTGAAATCAGGTCTAGAAGTAGAGCCTAGCTTAGGGAGTTCACTACCTATTGCTAAAATTCCGATTGGAACTGCTATCTATAATGTGTCACCAACACCAAATAAAAAAGCTCAAATCTCTCGTTCGGCAGGTACATTTTCAATGATTAAAGAGAAAACTGAAAAATATGCTGTAATCGAATTGAGTTCTGGTGAACAAAGATATGTTTCTTCAAAATGTTTTGCTTCAATAGGAGAAGTTTCAAAAGAGTTACATTTTTTAACTAGGTCAGGTAAAGCCGGTAGATCTCGATGGTTAAATAGACGGCCTATGGTTAGAGGAGTAGCGATGAATCCGATAGACCACCCAAACGGTGGTGGTGAAGGTAAAAAATCAGGCACATCACGAACCCCTTGGGGTAGACCTAATCAAAGAGGGAAAACTAGTAGATCTATTAATAAATTAATTATAAAAAAGAAATAAATGAAAAGATCAAAATGGAAAGGGCCTTTTACAAAAAAAATAGATATTACAGTTAAATTACCATTATTGGCAAGAGACTATGAAATTACATCGCATGTTATTGGTTTAACCTGTAACGTGCATTCTGGGAGAAAACTTGTTCCTTTAACGTTGACTGACAATATGATTGGTCACAAAATAGGCGAATTTGTTCCAACTCGAGCTAAGTTTGAATTTAAAAAGAAAAAGAAAAAGAAATAAAAAGTTAGAAAATAAATGGGTCAAAAAGTAAATCCAAATATTCTTAGGTTAGGCATTAACAAAACATGGAAAACAAAATTTTTTGAAAAAAAAAACGAAGAATTGCCTTTATATACATTTAAAGATTTAGAAATAAAGAATTATATAGAGCGGTTCTTAGAAAAACATGGGCTTCTATTACATGACCATAAACAACATTATAGTAGTTCAACTTTAAATCTTTACGTTTCATATTTCATAACTTTTGATTTTAATTTAAGAAAAAGTGAAAATCAAAAATTTATGTTAGTGAACAAATCCAGCAATAAAAAGCATGTACAAAATGATACACAGGAGGTGAGTAATAATTTAACAACATCTATCGGACTTTTAAACGAGCAAATAAATTCTGCACACTTCTATAGAATTAAAAAATACTTAGAACTGAGTTGTTACAAGGATCTACGAAAACTCGTCCAAACTGAACCTTCTTTTACAATAGACGATTACTCATTCAAAGCTAGTAATAAATTGAAAATAAAAAGTGTTTTCGATAGATTGTTTAAGGTATTAAACTTGTTTACTAACAATAAACTAAATATTGTTGTAAACTTTTGTTGTATAAATAAAGATTTAACTTTTTTAAAATTTTCACAAACAAAAAAATTCTCTCTGCTTCAAAAGTTTCGTAACACACCCTTCTTAAAAGAAGGAACTGAGTTGCTATTTCACATTGTTTACACTAAAAATTCAGCAAATCTGTTAGTTAGGTTTATAGCAATACAATTGAAAAAGATTAAGCGACAAAAATTGTTTTTCTCTTTTTTAAAACAAGCTTTATCAATTTTAATTGATTCAAATTTTTCAAAGATAAAAGGAATTAAAATCATAGTGAAAGGTCGATTAAATGGAGTACCTCGAGCAAAACATAAGATTATTAGTGTTGGTGATGTTCCTGTTCAAAGTATTGATGAAGAGTTAGACTACTCACAAACTACAGTACATAATTCAAGCGGTAGTTACGGGATAAAAGCTTGGGTTGTTGGTCGCTAATTCTAAATAAGTTTTTAGCAGTTAAAAATGTTTTTACAGCCAAGGAAAACAAAATACAAGAAAACAAGAAAAGGAAAACTAAAAAAATTAGAATTTAAAGCAAATTCAATACGATTCGGTGAGTTAGGTTTAAAAGCCGAAGCAGCTGGTTTAATATCGGCTCGACAAATTGAAGCGGCACGAAGGACTATTGCAAGAAAAATAAAGAGAAAAGGTAAAATCTGGATTTGTATTTTCCCAGATTTACCTATTACTGCTAAGCCAACTGAGTCTCGAATGGGTAAAGGAAAAGGAGCAGTTTCACATTGGGTTGCGCGGGTTAGAGGTGGTACTACTTTGTTTGAAGTTTGCGGTGTTCCGGCTCATATTGGAATAGAAGCTTTAAAAGCTGGTAGTAAGAAATTACCTATTAAAACAAAAGTGTTTGACTAAAAAATTTTGATAAATGTTGATGAGGTTCTTTAACTATAAAGTGAAAAGCTGCTTTGAATCGTTCGAAGTAACATAAGTCATTATAGTATGACTTATGTTATTACAAGCAGCTAAATGTGTTGGTGCTGGATTAGCAACAATTGGACTAGCAGGAGCTGGAGTGGGTATTGGTACCGTATTCGGTGCTCTAGTAATCGGTATTTCTAGAAACCCTTCTCTGAAAGACGAAATGTTTAGAATGGCTATTTTAGGTTTTGCATTAACCGAGGCTATTGCATTATTTGCACTTATGATTGCTTTCTTAGTACTTTTCGCAGTATAAAAGAAAATAATCAAATATAGAGTATATAGCTCAGGCGGTAGAGCATTGGACTTTTAATCCACAGGTCCTGGGTTCAAGTCCCAGTATACTCAAACATGGTTGGAATTGAGTTAAATTTTTATTTATTAAGTACTGCCATAGTGCTTTTTCACATAGGAATGCTTGGTTTAATTTTAAATCGAGGGAACATTTTGAAAACAATTATGTCACTTGAAATTCTATTATTATCAGTAAATTTAAGTTTCATAACTTTTTCTTTATATCTGGATGATATAGTTGGTCATATTTTTGTATTATTTATTTTAGTCCTATCAGCAACCGAATCGTCAATCGGTTTATCGATTCTAGCTATATTTTATGAACAACGAGATGATATTGCGTTGGATCCAATTAAAGTTCAGAATCAAAATTTAAAAATATAAAACGAAAAAGATGGGACTTGAACCCACAGTCTCCGACGTGACAGGTCGGCGCTTTAACCAGTTAAGCTACATTTTCTTCTAAGTTATTTGACATGTCAAAAGTAAATTCAACAAACTTAAATAAAGTATCTCTACTTGCCTATTTAATTAATTTAGGTATTTCAGTTCCACATTACTGCTATCACAATAATTTATCAATTGCAGGAAATTGTAGGATTTGCATTGTAGAAATGGGTAATCTAAATAAACCCGTAGTATCTTGTGCTGTAAGTGCAGGAACAAGTTTATTCAATCACGAAATTTACCACAATAGTGGATTAGTAAAAAAAGCAAGGGAAAACGTTATGGAATTCCTACTTCTGAACCATCCGTTAGATTGCCCAATTTGTGACCAAGGAGGAGAGTGTGATTTACAAGATCAGTCATTATTTTTTGGTTTTACAAAGAGACGATTTTATAAATTTAAAAGGGTTGTTTCTGATAAAAATTTAGGCCCGATTGTTAAAACAGTAATGACGAGATGTATTCACTGTACACGGTGTGTACGATTTAGTGCAGAAATTGCTGGAGTTGAAGAACTTGGTGTTTTCGGTAGAGGAAATCAAAGTGAAATTGGGACTTATGTAAATAAAGTTCTGTTCTCAGAATTGTCAGGGAATGTTATTGACTTATGTCCTGTAGGAAGTTTAACGACTAAAACCAATTATAAAAATTATCAGAGAATCTAAACAGAATCAAGGATATGAGTCTCTTATTAGTTTGGACTATTTTTGTCTTTTCAGTGAGTTTGGCTAAAGAGTTAAATCAAACCCACTATCTTTTATTTAGTATTTTGATGTTATATTTTGTTTATCTTTATGATCAAGCTCACCCTATAAAAATATCTTTGCAAGCAAACATTTGTTTGTTGCTCATTCCTAATACCATTTTCTGGTATATCGCATTTGTTTATAATAATTTCTTATGTCTAACACCTATTAGTCATGAGGGTTTAATAAGCTTACTATTTTTCTATGTCTACATTATGATATATATTTTCTGGGAATGTTAATAAGTTTTAAGTCGTAATAACTACCCAAAACACTTTTAAAACTTATCATAAACAAATACGCAAGGTTTGGAATCGTGAAATAGGGAAATTTACCAACTTGATTTCCTCATTCCACTGATATAACCAGATTTTACTAGCTTTAGAAAAACAGTTCGTGAAAAATTAGTGAATTTGTGAAATGTTTTTTTATTAATAGTTTTGACACACCGGTTTGAAAGAACAGTTTTCGACTTTCTTTTTGTCAACGACGAAAGCTTAGATAATGCATTCCATTGTGTCGTTCTTGAAAAGTTTGAATTGATCGATATTTGTTTTAATACGAAATTTTTTAGTTCTAATTTTTTGACAATTTGTCTATTTTTTTGGTCTTTTGCAAATAGTTTTTTCATTGTTTAATTTAATTCTAAAGTTTCCCAAGGCGAAGTAAATTTAAATGCTCGATATTCTTGACTTAATTCCACGCGCTCATGAACTACTCTTTTTCTAGTATAATCGTAACTAGCTTCAACAAATCCGCTCAAAGGGAAGTCTTTCCTTAACGGGTAACCTTCAAACCCATAGTCAGTTAACAGCCGTGTTAAATTTGTATGGTTACTGAAGAAAATTCCAAACATATCCCAAATCTCGGATTCGTACCAACTAGCTGCGGCAAAAATTTTGTCGCATGACTCTACAGGAGTTAGTTCATCAGTTAGTACTTTTACACGAATTCTAACATTGTATCTAACGCTTAACAAATCATAAACAATTTTAAATCTATGTTTATTAGCAGGATAATCTACTCCTGAAATACAAGTTAAAATTTTAAACTGATATTTTATGTGATTCTTTAAAAAGGTTAAAACCGGAATCAAATGAGAATTCTTAATAACAAGGCTAATTTCTTTTTGGTGAATTTGAACCTTCAAGATAGGCAAAACTTTTGTAATAACTTTAAGATTTTCAGCAATAAATAAATTATTCATTTTTGTATTATGCCCTTTACGAACGTCTACCTTTTCTTGCAGACTTCGCATTTGTATGAGTCCTTTGTCCTCTTACAGGGAGACCTCGAACTCGCCTTAAACCTCTATACGATTTAATTTGTATTAAATTTTTTAAGCTCAGAGATCTAAGTTTCTTTAACTCATTGTTTAAAACAAGATCCATGGAATCAATAATTTGTAAGATTTCCACAGTTTGTTCTTGTGTTAAATCTTTAATTTTTAGATTTGTAGAAAATCCTAGTTTTTTACAAATACGACAAGCTGTACTATTTCCAACCCCATAAATATATGTTAAAGCAAAAAGTACTGACTTGTTCTCAGGTAAATTAGTTTCTAATAAATACAGCATTTAATTATTAAAAATACATGTTTTCGATTAAATTATTTACACTCATATGAATAGAACTTAAATATGCATCTGGAATTAGACCCAGAATTAAAGTGTAAATAATTAATGGTACAAAAATAAAAAATTCTCGTTTGTTTATATCCAAAGTTTCTTTGATATACTGGCTTTTAAGATTACCATAAGCAATCCTGTTAAATAACCACAACGCGTAACAACCTCCTAAAATCATACCAGTTGCACCAAAAACAGTTACGCTAGAATTTACTTTGAAAGAACCTACAAAGATTAAAAATTCGCCGATAAAACCACTAGTTCCGGGGAAACCAATATTTGCCATTGTGAAGAACAAAAACACAGAAATATACAAAGGCATCGTATGCACAAGACCACCATAATATTTAACTAACCTTGTTCGATACCGTTCGTACACGACTCCGATGATCACAAAAAGTGCACTTGCGACAAACCCGTGACTTAAACTTTGTAGTAAAGCACCTTCTATACCAACATTATTAAAACTGAAAATACCTAACATTACAACATTCATGTGTGCAACAGATGTATAGGCAATAATCCGTTTAAAATCAGTTTGTCTTATAGCAGTTAAAGACGCATAAATTATACCAATTAAAGACATAGTATAAACAAGTGGCGCAAAATAAAAAGAGGCTTGAGGGAATAAAGGCAATGAGAATCGAATAAACCCGTATGTTCCTAGTTTTAATAACACTCCCGCTAGGATAACTGAACCAGCTGTTGGAGCTTCAACGTGAGCTTCAGGTAACCATAAATGTACAGGAATCATTGGCACTTTTGCCGCAAAAGCAAGAAAAAATGTAATCCAAAGAACTTTTTGTTCAAAATCTGAAAACATAAATGTTAACAAAATCTCATAATCAGTAGTTCCAACTTGACCATAGATATAAAGAATGGACAATAACATAACCACAGAACCAAGTAGGGTGTATAAAAAAAAGTAATATGAAGCTAGCATTTTACGTTCTCGTGAACCCCAAATACCTATAACAAGAAACATAGGGATTAAAATACTTTCAAACAACATATAAAACATTAGCACATCTAAGACACAAAAAACACCGATTAAGAAATATTCGATAAGTAAGAAAGAAATTAAATAACTTTTCAAGTTTGAACCAATACTATTCCAACTAATTAAAATACATAAAGGAATCAAAAAAGTTGTTAAAAGTAAGAAAAATAAAGAAATCCCGTCGATTCCTAGTGTTATATTTAAATTTAAAATAGGAACCCACAGTAATTTACTGACAAATTGAAAAGTTCCCACAGATTTTTTAAACCCTCCCCAAATAAATAAAAAAAGAATAAAAGGGATCGATGAAAAATTAATAGCCATAATTTTCATTAATTTTTGTTGTTCAGGATTTATAAAAACTAATAAAAAGATTCCTATTAACGGAATAAAAGATATGTAAAGGAGAATATCTTGATAATAAAATAATGAAGCTAAATTCATATAAATTAAGACTAACTAAGAGTTTAACCTTAGCTATCTTTTTAAATATCTCTTCTTATAATAAGAAGATTGTTTTGAGTCAATATTACTCTTAACTTTTTTTTGATTGAAGTTAAAATTTTTTTCATCTTGTTTTTGAAAGTTAATAGGCTTGTTTAAGCCCGACAATTCAGCATTATAACAGAAATATACACTTCCGTTAGAAGCTATGTTGATATTTTTAAAAGCTTTCATATTTTATTTTACTGCCAAAATTATTGGAGTAAAAGGATTCGAACCTTTGAATGATCGTACCAAAAACGATTGCCTTGCCACTTGGCTATACCCCAAAACGTGTTTTGTAAAAGTGACTACTTCTTATCGATCAACTTCTCCAAACACAATATCTTGAGTTCCAATAATAGTAACCACATCAGCAATCATATGGCCTCGTGACATCATATCTAACCCTTGTAAATGAGCAAACCCTGGAGCTTTTATCTTACACCTATAAGGTTTATTAGAGTTATTTGAAACTAAATAGACGCCAAACTCTCCTTTTGGAGCTTCTGTTCCAGTGTACGTTTCATTTGCCGGAATATTGATACCGCTAGTATAAAATTTAAAATGGTGGATTAAAGATTCCATTGATTGTTTAATGTCAAAGCGCGATGGTGGTGTTATTTTGTTGTCTGAAATCTTTATTGGACCGAAAGGCATATTATCCAGACATTGATCGATAATTCTGATTGATTGTTTCATTTCAAAAATTCGAATTAAATATCTATCATAACAATCACCATTTGTACCTGCTAAAATATCAAAATCTAACTCATGATAAACTTCATAAGGTTGACTTTTTCGTAAGTCCCATTCAAGCCCCGATCCTCTTAACATAACTCCGCTAAAACCCCAGTTTTGAGCTTGGTCTAATGAAACGACACCAATATCTACAAGCCGTTGCTTCCAGATTCTGTTTTCGGTTAACATTTCTTCAATTTCAAGTAATCGCAACTTGAATTGCTCTTTAAACAAATAAATATCAGTCAATAACCCTTTTGGTAAATCGGTATGAACACCTCCGGGTCGGAAATAAGCAGCATGCATTCTTGCACCTGATACTCTTTCATAAAATTCCATTAATTTTTCTCGCTCTTCAAACCCCCATAACATTGGTGTCATTGCACCTACATCCATGGCATGACAACCAACAGCTAAAAGGTGGTTCAAAATTCTTGTAAGTTCTGCAAATAGAACTCGAATGTATTGAGCACGCTTTGGTATACCACAATTTAACAGCTTTTCAATCGCTAAACAATAAGTGTGCTCTTGTGCCATCATAGAAACATAATCTAATCGGTCAAAATATGGCAAAGCTTGTAAATAATTTTTATACTCAATAAGTTTCTCAGTACCTCGGTGAAGAAGACCGATATGAGGTTCAGCTCGTTCTACTACTTCACCTGTTAATTCTAAAACAAGTCTTAAAACTCCGTGTGCTGCGGGGTGTTGAGGCCCAAAATTCACAGTGAAGTTTTTTATTTCTTTTACTAATTCTTTCTTTAAAACCATAACAAAAATATATTTAAGCCTAAGTAGACTTGAACTACTGACTTTACGCTTATCAGGCGTACACTCTAACCAACTGAGTTATAAGCTTATTAATAGCTAAGTAAAATTAAAATAATTTAGACACAACAAAATAATGATATTGAATTGACGGTACTACAAGAAGCGCAATAGGCATAAACCCATGATTAACACCACAAATTTCACTACACTGTCCAAAGAACATACCAATCCGTTTTAAGAAGACATTTACTTGATTCAATCTTCCAGGACATGCATCTACTTTAACTCCAAACGATGGAATAGTCCAGCTATGTAACACATCTACTGAAGTTACTAATAAACGTAAATGAGTGTTTGATGGTAATAGTACACGCTTGTTAGTTTCAAGTAGTCTAAAAAAACCTAAGTAGTTCTTCTCAGAAATACTCTCTTCAGTTAATAAGTAACAAGTGTATTTTAAAGTTTTATCAGAGTCCATACAAGTTGCCATTGTATCAAAATCTGAGATTTCATAACTCCAAAACCACTGATGACCAATTACTTTAACTGAAATTTCTGGAGTTGAAATCTCATCCATAGAATAAAGTAAGGTAAATGATGGTGAAGCTAAACTTAATAATGTTAGGGCAGGTAAAGAAGTCCACACAATCTCTAAAGCATTAGAGTGAAAAAAGCTCTGACTTTCTTGTGAGTTAAATTCATCAAAATTAGAAACTGTTGCGAACACTAACCAACCTACTAGCATTACTATAATTGTAATAACAAATAATAAATGTTTGTTAAATTCTAATAATCCTTCCATAGTAGTTGTAGACGGATCTTGTAGTCTTAGCTGAGCTAACTCTGGAGCATCGCAAAAAAAGAAAATTTTTTCTATACTCATTTATTTGATTTTTATTATCGATTTGAGTTTGAGATAAAAAATAGAGTGATAAAAATTAACACAAACCCTCTGTAATCAAAGTTATAACCAAAGACTGACCATAAATGGCGCATACATAGAAGTAAAGTTAATGTTGTTAATATAATCAATGTGTAATGGTATAAAGAACCTGTTTGAGCTTTATGTAACTGATGAGCTGTTTTTATAGCTACCGACGAAAGACCTGTTGGACCAACAATTTCAAATGTACCTCTATCAATTAATTTATAGCTCATTGAATAACCAAATTTAAAGAAAAACTGACCAAACAATTCATTATACATTTTATCAAAGAACCATTTCTTATTTAAAAAGCTATAAATTTTCCGCCCAATGAATGAAGTTTTAACATGAAATAAAATAGAACTTTGAAAATTATAAAGGATAAATGATAAAGTTGCACCTAATAAACTTAGTGTCACAGGTAAAATCTTGTAAAAAAATACTACAAATTCTGCATCAAAAACATGAAGAGTTTTCGGATTATTGTAAATAGCAGCACCAAAAAAGTCACTACCAACACCTACTATCATATCCTTCGCAACGAAACCTACAAAAATACTTGGCACAGTTAAAAAGCACAAGGCCACAAATATATAACTGAAAGTTTCTTGAGCAAACCCAATCACTGACCGGTAACCATTAGGCTTAACTAAAAAAGTTAAGCACGCCAATCTAGTTGAATAAAAGGCAGTCAAGAAAGCACCAAAAGTTCCTAACCAATAACTAAAATGACTGGATGGAGTAAACTTACCGTAAGCAAGTTCTAAAACTAAATCTTTTGAATAGAATCCTGCTAAAAACGGAAAACCAATCAAAGCAAGCGAACCAATAGTCATTGCCGAATAAGTAAATGGCACTAAATTCTTTAAACCCCCCATTTTTCGCATATCTTGTTCATCATTTACTGCATGAATAACAGCACCAGCACCTAAAAATAAAAGTGCTTTGAAGAAAGCATGATTAGCTAAATGGAAAACACCTGCGCTATAATCAGAACAACCACAAGAGAAAACCATATAACCTAACTGACTACAAGTCGAATAAGCGATTACTTTTTTTAGATCATTTTGCAATAATCCCACACTTGACGCAAAAAATGCAGTCATTGCACCCAACACAGCAATAAACTCTAGAACGTTTGGTGCTAACTCGAAGAGGAATGAACTTCTTGCAATTAGGAATACTCCTGCAGTTACTAAAGTCGCTGCGTGAATTAGTGCTGATACTGGAGTCGGACCTTCCATTGCATCCGGAAGCCAAGTATGAAGACCTAACTGCGCAGATTTGCCAACAGCACCTAAAAATAAAAACACACAGATAAGAGAAATAATATCGAAATCCATGTTAAGAAAATTTGTAGTTTCATTTTTAAAAAATGGCGCCATAGCTGCTACTGTTGCATAATCAACAGACTTAAAGTTTACAAACATAACTAAAATACCTATGATTAAGCAAAAATCTCCAATTCGATTTATAACCATAGCTTTAATTGCAGCTTTATTTGCTTGCACTCTAGTAAACCAAAAATTAATTAATAAATAAGAACATAAACCAATACCTTCCCATCCTAAAAACATTTGAATATAATTATCAGCTGTAACTAAAATTAGCATAAAAAAAGTAAATAATGATAAATAAGACATAAATCGTGGTAAATGAGGATCATGTGACATATACTCAATTGAATAAAGGTGCACAAGAGAGGATATGAAAGTCACAACGACACACATTACAACTGTTAAACTATCAAACATGAAACCCCAATTAATTAACAACACTTCTGAATTAACCCAAGGAGATAAACGAATATAAACAACACTACCCATTAATCCCACCTCATAAAATGCAAACAATGACAATAAAAATGAAGTAGCAAGACATCCTGTAGTAACGATCGCTGAACCTTTAGGTCCTATATGTCTACCGAATAAACCAGCTATACAAAAACCTGTGAAAGACAAAAAAACTAAGAGAATATACATTTACAAGAAAAAAGCGGTCTCTAACCTTTTTTTCATATTCAGATGCAAAAATTCACATCTTAAGGGATTCGAACCCCTGACCATCAGCTTAGAAGGCTGTTGCTCTGTCCAACTGAGCTAAAGATGTACTTCAACGTGTAAGAATTTATTTTTTAGTGAAAATTAGCTTTCAAAACTATTTCCCCATAACAGTCAAATAATTGAATATATCTTTTTGCTAATGAAAGATTTTCGATGCTAGATAAATCTGAAGATAATAGTGAGTTAAATTTTTCTACACTATTAAGATTAACACAATCAGGATTTAATACTATTAGTTTTTTTTTCGTGTTTCGTTTGAACAAACTTTCTATTTTTAAATTTAATCCTGAAAAACTTAAGTTATTTATTTTCTTTAGAATTAAAAAAAGAGTTAGAGGTTTAAAAGAACTAATTATAAATTCTTTTGTATAAACTCTAAATTCAAACTGTTCTTGCGCCGTTTTATTTACGTGAGGTGATTTTAACACGGTAATAAACTTACGCAAATTACGTTTGGGTAACAACCGCAAAGAATTTGAAGTTAGTTGCAATTTTGAAATAAATTGGCCAAAGTTCTCTAACACTTTTTTATCTTTTGCAGACACTTTTATGTGAAAAAACATTATTAATTAAATTTTTAAAACAGTCAGAAGAAGTGGGATTCGAACCCACGATATAATTTATTTTTATATAAAGATTTAGCAGATCTTCGCTTTAAACCACTCAGCCACTCTTCTTCAATGAAACGTCTAAAACAATCTAGTTTGCCAATAAAGTTGCTTTATAAAAAACTAGATACAAAATGGTTGGGTCGATACACAAAATTATTAATGACAATACTAAAACTGAGATTAACAGAGATTTTTGAGTAGTAATTGGGATGTAAAGTTTTCCAACTAAACTGTTTTCAAAGTATAAAATTTTAATCAATCGAATATAATAAAATGTTGAAATAACGCTAAAAAAGATACTGAAAACAGCCACTAGGTATGCGGAAGATTTAATCACTGTTAGAAAAATTCCAATTTTAGCTAAGAACCCGACGATAGGTGGAATTCCTGCAATCGAAAACAAAGTTATAGCTAATATTAATGCTAACATTGGATTTGATTCTTTTAATAATACTAAATCTCCAAGTTCTTTATTTGATTTATTAAAATAAAAGTTCCTCTTTTGTCTTAAAAACAAATAAACAGACCAAAAACACAATCCTGAAATCATATAGATAGCTAAATAATAAAACATCATTTGCATACCTTCTACATTACCAGTACTGAATGATAGCATTAAATAACCAGTGTGACCAATAGAACTATAAGCGAGTAGAGTTTTCAATTTTCTTTGCTCTAGACCACCCAACGCACCAACAAAAACACTACCCATAGACAGTAAGAAGAAAAATGGTTGATAACTATCAAAAATGTTATAAAAACTTACATAACAAAGTCTCATTAATAATACAAATAAGCCTATCTTTGGAACTACTGAAAAAAAGACTGTTGTCGTATTAGGAGACCCTTCATAAACATCCAATGACCAAAAGTGAAATGGTGCGATAGCTAACTTTATAAAAATACTAAGACAAATTAAGATGAAGCCAATTGAAACAAATTCTAGGTTTAAAAGACTTTCACTTTGTTGTATAACAAAACTTCCTGAATTAACATAACAAGTAAAAATATGGTTTAAAAATGATATATTCTCACTCAAGCTTAATAACCCATTAATATTTGTTAAATCAGACCAAATTGGGTACGATAAGAACGACTGAGTCACATAAGATGAAAAAAAATCATATTGAGCAAGTAACAATGCTCGATCATAAATGTTTAATTGACCTTCCACTAATTGAAAGTTGGAACTATCTATGAATGTATTAAAGATCGAAAACGACGATCCTAATTGACCCAAACTATTTGCGGTTAGCAGGGTTGGATAAACATCTTGGGTGTAGCACCAATTTACTAAATTATCCTCAGTTGTTTCATAATGAGAATAAGTTTTAAAAGAAGTGGTTAAGAAATCAAAATCTAAATTAATACCAACCACATTATCTAACAATGGAATAAAAAGTGCAACAATAGACGAAGCTTTATCAGTAAACAAAAAATCTGGAACTAATGAAGCATACCAAATGGACGAATCCAGTTTAGTTGAGAATAATAATGAAAAAAACATTTGAAGGTCATCAAAGCTAAGACTACCCATACAACCATAAACGATAGATGAACCGAAAAGAAAAAATGCGGATGATAATGCACCTATAATAAAATATTTTAAACCACTTTCTATGGAGTAACTTGAATTTCTCTTAAAAGTAGACATAATATAGAAAGCAACACTTTGTAATTCAATAGCAAGGTATGCTGTGATTAAATCATTAGAAGAACAAAGTAAAAGTAAACCCAAAATCGAAATGATAATCAATATTGCATACTCAAAATTATTTTGAATAGGCTCATCCCGAAACGAAACATTAATAATTGTTAAAAACATAAGTGATATTAAACAGATAGTTAATTTAGTAATAAAACCAAAATAATCATTGATAATGAAATTATTACTACTAAAGGAATTCATAATTAATAAATCTTCATTTAAAAGAAGAAAGCAAGATAAAATAATTAATAAAGAACCAATATAATAAACTTGTTGGTTCAAAATGACAAAACCTGCTTTACGTTGATAAGCTGTACTGATGGCATAAAAAGTAAATTGGAGTATAGAACAACTTAGAAAAAGTTCAGTTGACAGCGACATTTCTTTTAGATGATATATTTGAAATAATTCTAGCTCAATCATAATTAGTTAAGAACAGGATTCGAACCTGCACATTCCACAAAAGAGCGACAAAACTCCCCTCTTCTTACTTAACAGTGAACAAAATAAATTAATCTACTTTATAATTAACTAATTTTGTTTCAATAACCCCTATTATAGGGATTACGAAGATAAAGAATGAAAAATAGTAAATAGATGCTACTTGACCCAGTAAAATAAATGGATCTGTGATAGGTGCTTGACCAACCCACATTAATGTTAAGAAATCTGCAACTAATAACCAATAAAACACTTTAAACAAAGGTCTATAGGTAGTATTTCTAATATAACCAGTATAAGTATACGGAATTACTAGCAAGATTAAAATCGCACCGCCCATTGCCACAATACCTGCTGCTTTATGTGGAATTGATCTTAAAATTGCGTAGAAAGGCAAGAAATACCATTCAGGTACTAAGTGCTTAGGAGTTTCCATAGGGTCTGCTGGAATACAATTATCAGGATGATTTAATAAATTTGGGAAAAAAAATACAAAAACACCGAAAAAAAGAATAAAGCAAGTAAATGCAAATAGATCCTTTGCAAAATAGTATGGGTAGAAAGGTACATCATCTACACCAGTATCTGAACCGATCGGACTGTTAGAACCATCTTTATGTAATAGCGCTAAGTGAATTAATGTTACACCGGCGATAATAAATGGCAATAAAAAATGAACAGTATAGAACCGTCTTAAAGTTGGAGCGTTTACGGTGAAACCACCCCACAGCCACTCAACGATAGTTTGACCTCCAAAAGGAATTGCAGTTACCATGTTAGTAATCACAGTTGCTCCCCAGAAACTCATTTGACCCCAAGGAAGAACATAACCGGTAAAAGCTGTTCCCATAATCAATAACATCAATACTACACCAGAACACCAAAGCAGCTGTCGAGGCTTCATATAAGATCCATAATATAAACCACGAAAAATATGCGAATACACAACAATGAAAAACATAGAAGCACCATTTGCATGAACATATCGAATAAACCAACCATTGGGAACATCCCGCATAATATACTCAACACTTGCAAATGCTAAATCAATGTTTGCCGTATAATGTGTAGTTAATAAAACTCCTGAAATAATCTGAATAACAAGACAAATTCCTGCTAAAGAACCGAAACTCCATGCATAAGTTAAACCTATTGGAGTTGGGTAGTGGATCAAATGGCTATCCACAAAACCTAATAAATAGGTTTTGTTCCATCTGAATTTGTTTAAAGACACGTTTCTTGCACGTGTTCGTGTTGCCAATGCAGTTTGTTTAACAACTTCGTTCATACCTAAATCATTTTTTTTTAAAAGGTTAGTAACCATTTTACTTAAATTTACATTAGCACATTTGTAGATAGATTATAAGGCTCAAGATTTCCCCACCAATAAATATTGATAAATAAGAAAAGCCATACAACATCTACAAAATGCCAATACCAAATTGCCGACTCAAATCCGAAGTGTTGAGTGTTTGTAGAATGATTCAGCACAATTCGAACAAATGAAACAACTAGTGCGATAGTACCAGCAAAAACATGGAAACCATGAAAACCAGTAGCCATGTAAAAACAAGACCCATAAATACCATCACTGATGTTAAATGGAGCAGTTACGTACTCTAAACCTTGAAAATATGTAAATAACGCAGCCAATGCGACGGTGTAAGTAAGCGCGATAATAGTGTGACGCTTAGCATTTAAAATAATAGCATGGTGAGCCCAAGTAACTGTTGCCCCAGAGCTTAATAAGATAAGGGTGTTAGTTAATGGAATAGTATAAGTATTCATGGCAGTAATTGACTTAGGGGGCCACACTCCTCCAATGTTAAAAACAGGAGCTAGGCTTGAATGGAAAAACGCCCAAAAGAAAGCAAAGAAAAACATAATTTCAGACACAATAAATAAAATCATACCTAATCTTAATCCTCTTTGCACAACAAAAGTGTGGTGCTCTTCATAAGTGGCTTCCCGTACGATATCTCGCCACCAAACGTACATAACGTAAAGTACAAGTAAGAAGCCATTAAGAAATAAACTCCAACCACCTATAAACTTATGCATATAAGACACAAGACCGCTGGTTAAAAAAAAACCACCTAATGATGCCATAAGAGGCCAAGGACTTGGATCTACTAAATGAAACTGATGAGTTGTATTTAAATACTTAATATTAAAATTATTCTTTAAAGTGCTCATTGTATACATACACGTATCTATCTAACAAAATATAACCTATATGTTCTTTTGTATTAACTCCATTCGATTGCACCTACACACCAAGCGTAAATAAAACCGATACCTAGTTCAACTAAAAACTCAACCATAGACCAAAATCCTAGTAAGTTTAGTTGCGAAATCGAAACGCACCATGGCAATAAAAAAATAATCTCAATATCGAATAAAACGAACAAGATTGCGATAATATAGAATCGAATATTAAATTGGTTTCGGGTGTCACCATAAGGTTCAAAACCGCATTCGTAAGTTGAAAGCTTTTCAGTTTCTGGACTTTGAGTCACCAGAAAATAAGATAGAACAACGATTAAAAACGAAAGAAAAATTGCAAAACACAAGTAAACAAAAATTCCTAAGTATTCTTCTTTCATCGAAGACTCCTTCAAAAAACTAAATTGTTCTAAATAATTATTAGAATTTATAAAATTTTTAGAGAAAAAATTGATATCCATATGTATCCAATTTCCTAAAAGAAATTTGTAGTACTTGATCGTGCGATTTTTGAGCAGTTTACAAGAACTGATGAATTATAACTAAATGAATCCTTCCCATTATTATTAAAAAAATCATCTAACCAGCTCTTAACTTTTGTGTTCAATAACTTAATTTTAGCTTGTTTTATTGATAAACTTGGCGATACTGATAACGGTGAATTTTGTTTAGTCAAATAAAAACTTAGACTAGATAATGTTTGAACCGCAAAAAACTGAAAATTAACATAGTTTCGAAAGTTAAAGGAATTAAGTGAATTAAAACTTATTAAATCATTATCTTTTTTATTATTAAAAAAAATTAGCGATTTTGTGTTAGCGTAAAACTTTCGTGTAATTTGCCAGCTTGTTTTCGCATCTTTTTTGAAATGTATTAATTTAGTAGTCCGTTTTATTAAACCTTGAGTGTTGACATAAGTTTCATTATCTTCTAAGAATAGATTGTTTGGTAAATAAAAGTAATCTTTAAACATTTTATTTTTAGCTTTCTTATAGAAAGACCTATTAATAGGCTTTGTGTTTTGATCAACAAAAACTGAGTTATTGAATGAATTCGAGAGGGACAAAATGTTCAACAAATGTAGATCGACTAACTTTTTAATATTCGCTGTTGAATCCAATGAGACATTAATATAGTATAGCCCAAAAAAATTTATAAAATCTTCAGTTGTCAGAGGTAAAAATTTGTTTAACGATTGAACACCTGTGCTACTTAAGTTGTGGTTTAAAACATTCCAGGCAACATCAATCACACTAGTATATTTCAATACTTCCATGAAAATTTTTGCATCACTTCGTTTTAAAGTTTCAGTATTTGTAATCAACATTGGATAATCGGCATTTTTAATATCTTGGCATGATAAATGAGTTCCTTCCCCCAATGATTTTAATATACTAAAATTTGAACCAAGGTTATAAGTCGGTACAGTCAGATCTAATATAGAACCTATGTTTAACAGTTTAAAATCACCCTTTAAAAATCTTTGTCGTAGACTTAAATTTAAAACATAACCTTCATATCTTGGGTTTGTATTCAATAAGATACATAAACTTGACATATAAAGTTTTGGTTTTTGAATCGCTGAGGATAATTGATAACTAGATTCCAAATCATTTAAAGATTTATGGCTTTCAACTTTTCGTAATTTAATCAACGAACAACTTTGCTTTATAAGATATAACATATTCAAGGTTTCTAGACTTATATTCTCAAACGCAAAGATAAAAGAAGAAACATTCTTTTTATGAAAATTTAGATGGTCCATAAAATAAATTAACTCTAAAATATCACTGAAAACCATTTCCCAATTTGTTTGTTTTTCTGATTTTTTTTCAAACATTCCATCAAAAAATAGCCGACCTTTATCTGTTATCCACGGAATAGTTGGATCACTTGGTTCTGCTAAAAATATTTGATTTTCTCTGATTGATAGTCTTAAATTAACACCAAAACTATCAGTTGGATCAATACCTTCTCCTTCAATAAATTCCCATTCTCTTAGCTCATCTGAAAATACTTTAAGTGTTAGTGCTCCCATTTTTAGATACTCTTTCGAATTATAAGTGATAGCAGATTTGAACCACTAACTTTCTCGTTGTAAGCGAGACACTCTACCAGTTGAGTTAATCACTTTTGTTATTTATTAGTATACTATCAATTGACGGGAGAGGGAGTTGAACCCCCGACACTTGGATTATGATTCCAATGTTCTAACCAACTGAACTATCCTGCCAGTAATAATTTAAAGTTAAAGAACATCTTTTCTAGACAATTGTCTAAATATTGACTGCTCATTAACAGTTCTACTAAATGCTGATTTCACTGTTAAAAAAGCTACGCCAATAACTGCAAGATATAAAATTAATCCAGCAATCAAAATTTGCAACACATAATGCGTGTAAAATATTTGACCAAAAACATATAAGTCAGGTAATGCATCTAACATATCATACCAATTTAGATACAAATTACGTTCTTGGTTAGTTAGATTAGTATACTTTGAAAAGATTTTCGAAAAAGCACCGTGGATTTCAATTAATAACGTAGAACCAATTAAAATCCCAACTGGAAGATACAATCTACTAGTCTGTAATTCTCTATATTTGATGTCAAGCATCATTACAACAAACAAAAATAAAATTGCAATAGCACCTAAATAAATTATCAGGAAAAACAGTGCTAAAAATTCATTTTCAAATAAAAATAATAACATTGAAGCTGATAAGAAACTTGTGACTAAAAATAGAACAGAATGAAGCGGGTTTCTCGAAATAATAACCATTGCAGCGCTAATTAAAATCACTGCGCACATAAAATAAGTTAATACCATCATTTGTCAGAGGTAGGATTCGAACCTACAAACTTTAGGGCATGAGCCTAACATGCTAACCAACGCACTTCCCTGACATAACTAATAAGTTTTTAGAAGATTCCCAATAATTTCAGTATTTTGAAAAACCTTTAGTTTGAACTCTTGAAAAAAAATTTCAGGTTAAATGAAGAAAGGATTTGAACCTTAACATTTCAAAAAGTATTCGAAAACAGCCTTAAAACTGTTCATTTTGTTCCAGCTACACGTTCCCGTACAGCTACCTTGTTACGACTTCATCCAAATTATCGATCTCTCAATGGGTTTTATTAAAACCTTCAAGCGAAACTGATTCTTTGCAAGTGACGGGCGGTGTGTACAAGGCCAAGTTACATGTTCACCGCGACGTTCTGATTCGCGATTACTAGCGATTCCGACTTCATGCAGGCGAGTTGCAGCCTGCAATCCGAACTGGGAAAATTTTTGTTGATTAACTTAAAATTCCTTTTTTGTCACTTTTTGTAATTTTCATTGTAGCACATGTGTAGCCCAATTCATAAGGGTCACATTGACTTGACTTCATTCTTACCTTCCTTCAATTTATCATTGACGGTACTTTTAAAGCATTTAAAAGACTTCACAAACAAGTTTTTTAAAACGTGATACTTTATTTAAAAATAAGAGTTGCGCTCGTTGCGGGACTTAACCCAACATCTCACGACACGAGCTGACGACAGCCATGCACCACCTGTAAAAAAACATTACCTTTAATTCCTACACTGAATCAAAAGCTAAAAATTTAATTATGTCAAGAATTGGTAAGGTTTTGCGCGGATTATCGCATTAAACCACATGCTCCACCGCTTGTGCGGGCCCCCGTCAATTCCTTTGAGTTTCATTCTTGCGAACGTACTCTTCAGGCGGAGTGCTTATTGCGTTAGCTTGAAAATCTAAATAATATTCAAAATATTACAATTAAATTACAGCACTCAGAATTTACGGTGTGGACTACTAGGGTTTCTAATCCTGTTTGATACCCGCACTTTCGTCCCTCAACGTCAGTTTATACCAAAAAGTCGCCTTCGCTACTGGCATTCCTTTATATATCTACAGATTTCACCCCTTCGTATAAAATTCTACTTTTCTGTATTAAACTCAAAGTAAAGTAGTATTAATTGCTATTTTAAAATTGAGTTTTAAAATTTGACAAAAAACTTACTTTACAGTCTACGGACTCTTTACGCCCAATAATTTCGGATAACGCTTGCATCCTCCGTATTACCGCGGCTGCTGGCACGAGTATTAGCCAGGACTAATTCAACTAAATAATGTCATTATCTTCTTTAATTAAAGGATCTTACAACTTAAATAAGCCGTCATCACCCAGTTAGTATTGCTGGATCAAACTTTCGTTCATTGTCCAATATTCCTCACTGCTGGCCGACATGTCAGCCTGGACCTTATTTCAGTCCCAGTGTGGTTGATCATCCTCTCAGACCAACTACTGATCATTGCCTTGGTAAGCTTTTAAATTACCAACAACCTAATCTTTAACAGATTTATCTTCTAGCGGAATGTATAAAACAAACCTTTAAACTACTATTCAGGATTTAAATTCAACAAAAAATTTTTGTACTGAACTAAAAGGGAAAATTCTGCGTCTACTCACCCGTTCGCCACGAAAACAAGTTTTCGTTCGACTTGCATGTGTTAAGCATATCGCCAGCGTTCATCCTGAGCCAGGATCAAACTCATATTATAATAATTATATCCATTTATATGTAAGTTATATAATTAATTTGAATTAAAATCTATAATTGAAGCTAAAATTAGCCCAATGATAATAGAAAAAAAGTTCGTTAAAATTTATTTTAGTACTTGTTAGCTAAAAATCTTACAACTCTTACACACCAAGCCTATCTATGTAATAGTCTATTACATTTTTTAGAAAATCTGTATTGAGGCTAATTTCTCACTTAGATGCTTTCAGTGATTATTTATTATAAATGTAGCTACTCGACTATGCTATTGGTATAACAATCGATTCACCAGAGATTTACTTTTCCCGGTCCTCTCGTACTAGGGTTTACTCCTCGCAATTTTCTACACCTACGGTAGATAGGGACCAAACTGTTTCACAACGTTCTAAACTCAGATCATGTACCGCCTTCATTGGCGAACAGCCAAACCCTTGGAACCGCCTACAGCTCCAGGATGCGATAATCCAACATCGAGGTGCCAAACCACCCCGTCGATAGGGTCTCTAAAGGGTGATTAGCCTGTTATCCCCGGCGTACCTTTTATTCGTTGAGCGGTGACCTTTTCCACTCAGAATCACCGGATCACTATAACCGACTTTCGTCCCTGCTTGATTTGTCAATCTTACAGTCAGGCAAATATATACTATTATGCTTTAAAGTTGTTCTAGTTCAACTCAAATCTACCTTTGTACGCCTCCGTTACTCTTTAGGAGGCGACCGCCCCAGTCAAACTACCCATTATACACTGTTTTTTAAATAAAAATAAGTAATGAAAAATTTTCAGAGTGGTATTTCAACGACATTTAACTTATTTACTTGTGTAAACAGATGTTAACAATTTCCCACTTATTCTACACAAAAAAAATTTCATTACAATATATAACTGTAGTAAAGGTGCACGGGGTCTTTCCGTCTAGCCGCAGGAATTCCGCATCTTCACGGAAAATTCAATTTCACTGAGTTTACGTTGGAGACAGTGGGACAGTCGTTACGCCATTCATGCAGGACACCAATTAAATGCCAAGGAATTTCGCTACCTTAGGACCGTCAGAGTTACGGCCGCCGTTTACTGGGGGTTAGGGTCAAAGCCAAAAGACCTCTTCCTTTAATCTTACAGCACTGGGCAGGCGTCAGTTTCAATACATCTTTTTACAAATTAGCAGAAACCTGTATTTTTATTAAATAGTCGCTGTCCCCGATTTTGTGACAACTTTAAAAGGTTGCCCTAATAAAGTCACTCCTTATTCCGAAGTTACGGAGTTATTTTGCCGAGTTCCTTCAACGTAATTCTCTCAAGCGCCTTAGTTTACTAAACTTGTCCACCTGTGTCGGTTTAAGGTACGGTTTTAGATCTTAAAAGCTATTTCCAGAAAGCACTATAAAACTTTTATTCAAACCATATAATAAAAATAACATTTATGCTTTGTCACTTTTTAAGAATTCATATATTTCTCATCGAATCAAAACTTTCGTTTTTGTTCTTAGAGGCCGATTAACACCAAAACGGATTAGCCTTGTTTTGGAAACCTGGGACTTAAGGCGACAATGTTTTACACATTGTTTATCGTTACTCATACCAACATTTTCATTTCTGATGCCTCCACTTTATATTACTATAAAACTTCTTAAGCTTACAGAACGTTCTGCTACCATTTATGTTTTATAAATCTATAACTTCGGCAAATAATTTCAGTTCCGTACATTTTCAATGCAAAAAAACTAAACCAATGAGCTATTACGCACTCTTTAAAGGATAGCTGCTTCTAAGCCTACCTTTCGGTTGTCAACATTTTTTAACAATTTTATCACTTAATTATTTTTAGGAGCCTTAATTAATAGTCTGGGCTGTTTCCCTTTTGACTATGAATCTTAGCACTCATAGTCTGTCTGCTTAAAGTCTTTTAATTTAGTATTCGAAGTTTCAATAAACTCAGTAAAGCGTTAAACCCCCATTGCTTATCGAGAGCTCTACCCCTAAAAAAGTTCTTTAAACGCTCTACTTAAATAGATTTCGCAGAAAACCAGCTATCTCTAAGTTTGATTGGCCTTTCACCCCTAACCGCAGGTCATCCCAGCATTTTTCCACATGCACGGGTTCGGTCCTCCGAAAGGCGTTTCCGCCTAAACTTCAACCTGCCCACGGTTAGATCACTTAGTTTCGGGTCTTATTTTAGAGACTGAAAAGCATTTTAAAACTTAATTTCTTTACGCCTGCATATTAATTATTTAAGCTCGCCACTAAAATAAACTTGTTGGTCCATTATACAAAAGGTACGTCATCATTTTGAAAAACTATGACAGATTGTCAGCATTAAATTTCAAAGTCTTTTCACTTTCGCAAAGTCTTTTTCACCTTTCCCTCACGGTACTTTTCACTATCAGTCATTAAAACTTACAGACTTTGAGGGTGGGCCCCCAATATTCAGACAGAACGTGACTTGTTCCATCTTACTGAAATGAAAATCAAAGTCTTATTTTACAGGGCTTTCCTTAATTTAGGTTACCTTCTTTGGCCACTTATGTGTTAAATAATAATTTTAGATTTTCAAAGTCTGTCACTGCGTTCGCTCGCCACTAATTACAGCGTCTCGGTTGATTTAAATTCTTGGTTACTTAGATGATTCAGTTCACCAAGTTATTTGTTTAACTTTTTAAACAATTCTTACATAAACAAAGATTAGTTTTCTAAATTTATGGATAATTGCAGATCTCAACATGTAATCACTGTTCCTTGCAATATTTCGTTATGAAACGTCCATCAAAATTTTAATGCTTAAGTATCCATTTAATGCTTCTAGTAACTTTTTTTAAAATTTGTTTATAAAACTAAAGGCGAATAACAGGATTTGAACCTGTGACTTCTAGAACCACAACCTAACACTCTAACCAACTGAGTTATATTCGCCGTTGCATGTAGAAAACATTCTATTATTCCCAACGGGACTTGAACCCGTATTCCTACTGTGAAAGAGTAGTGTCCTAACCATTAGACGATAAGAACTTAAATATTTCATACATTCCTTCTATTATAGTTCTAAAAATTTCGTAACACTACAAATTTATTAAAATCGTCTTTGCGAAAAATTGTTGAATTCTCAATTGAAACATAAGGCCGTTTAGCATTACTATCTTAACATTTTAATGTTGAAAGAAAAGCCTGCATTTCTCATCCTTTATTAATATCACCCAATACCGAACTAGTTCTAAATTCATTATTCTTTTTACGCGTATTTTTATCCTTTTTCTTCTATTATAGTTCTAAAAATTTCGTAACACTACAAATTCATTGAAATCATCTTCGCAGAAAATTGTTAAATTCGCAATTGAAATATAAAACCGTTTAGGATTATCGTTTCATTATCGCATTACTATTTTTCATCTTAACATTAAAATGTTAAGGGAAAAACCTGTGGTGTTCAACCCTTCTTCCATTCTTTATCCGTTTATCCATTACCCTAACTAGTTTTAAGTCCTTATTCCTTTCATTTTCATTTCTATTTTTATTCCTATCCCCCCTCCCTTCTATTATAGTTCTAAAAATTTCGTAACACTACAAAAAACTCGAAATTTTATAAAATTATAAGGCAAAAATCCTAAAAACCTGTTATATAAAAGATATGATTCGCTCTCAAAGTCTTTAAAGCTTTAAAAAATCTCATAACACTACAAAAAACTCGAAATTTTATAAAATTACAGGGCAAAAATCCTAAAAAACCCGTTTATATAAAAGATACGATTCGCTCTCAAAGTATTTTAGGCTTTAAGAAGGCAAAAATACCCCGTATAAAACTGCTAAAGTTGGTTTTTATAACGATCATATTCCTTTCGACTTCAATCCCAGCAATGCTTTTGGGTACGTGCTCAATTGGGCTATACGAAACCTTACATTTTTCAAGTCAGTAAAAAAAGATTACTGGTAAGAGGATAACAGCGATTTCGCCATAGGACCAATACACATAGGCTTTTAGGAGACACGCCTAAAAAAGGAATACTACAACTATCTTTTCAATTCTCCAAAAAATAGACAATTTAAAAATCGTGAAAATCTTGAATTTTTTTGTAGTGTTACGAAATTTTTAGAACTATATATAAGATTTGAAATTTTATAAAATTACAGGGCAAAAATCCTAAAAACCTGTTATATAAAAGATATGATTCGCTCTCAAAGTCTTTAAAGCTTTAAAAAATCTCATAACACTACAAAAAACTCGAAATTTTATAAAATTACAGGGCAAAAATCCTAAAAAACCCGTTTATATAAAAGATACGATTCGCTCTCAAAGTATTTTAGGCTTTAAGAAGGCAAAAATACCCCGTATAAAACTGCTAAAGTTGGTTTTTATAACGATCATATTCCTTTCGACTTCAATCCCAGCAATGCTTTTGGGCACGTGCTCAATTGGGCTATACGAAACCTTACATTTTTCAAGTCAGTAAAAAAAGATTACTGGTAAGAGGATAACAGCGATTTCGTCATAGGACCAATACACATAGGCTTTTAGGAGACACGCCTAAAAAAGGAATACTACAACTATCTTTTCAATTCTCCAAAAAATAGACAATTTAAAAATCGTGAAAATCTTGAATTTTTTTGTAGTGTTACGAAATTTTTAGAACTATAATAGAAGGAAGGGGGATAGGAGTAAAAATAAGAATGAAAATGAAAGGAATAAGGACTTAAAACTAGTTAGGGTAATGGATAAACGGATAAAGAATGGAAGAAGGGTTGAACACCACAGGTTTTTCCTTAACATTTTAATGTTAAGATGAAAAATAGTAATGCGATAATGAAACGATAATCCTAAACGGTTTTATATTTCAATTGCGAATTTAACAATTTTCTGCGAAGATGATTTCAATGAATTTGTAGTGTTATGAGATTTTTTAAAGCTTTAAAGACTTTGAGAGCGAATCATATCTTTTATATAACAGGTTTTTAGGATTTTTGCCCTGTAATTTTATAAAATTTCAAATCTTATATATAGTTCTAAAAATTTCGTAACACTACAAAAAAATTCAAGATTTTCACGATTTTTAAATTGTCTATTTTTTGGAGAATTGAAAAGATAGTTGTAGTATTCCTTTTTTAGGCGTGTCTCCTAAAAGCCTATGTGTATTGGTCCTATGACGAAATCGCTGTTATCCTCTTACCAGTAATCTTTTTTTACTGACTTGAAAAATGTAAGGTTTCGTATAGCCCAATTGAGCACGTACCCAAAAGCTATGTGTATTGGTCCTATGACGAAATCGCTGTTATCCTCTTACCAGTAATCTTTTTTTACTGACTTGAAAAATGTAAGGTTTCGTATAGCCCAATTGAGCACGTGCCCAAAAGCATTGCTGGGATTGAAGTCGAAAGGAATATGATCGTTATAAAAACCAACTTTAGCAGTTTTATACGGGGTATTTTTGCCTTCTTAAAGCCTAAAATACTTTGAGAGCGAATCATATCTTTTATATAAACAGGTTTTTTAGGATTTTTGCCCTGTAATTTTATAAAATTTCGAGTTTTTTGTAGTGTTACAAACTTTTTTAAAGCTTTAAAGACTTTGAGAGCGAATCATATCTTTTATATAACAGGTTTTTAGGATTTTTGCCTTATAATTTTATAAAATTTCGAGTTTTTTGTAGTGTTACGAAATTTTTAGAACTATAATAGAAGGGAGGGGGGATAGGAATAAAAATAGAAATGAAAATGAAAGGAATAAGGACTTAAAACTAGTTAGGGTAATGGATAAACGGATAAAGAATGGAAGAAGGGTTGAACACCACAGGTTTTTCCTTAACATTTTAATGTTAAGATGAAAAATAGTAATGCGATAATGAAACGATAATCCTAAACGGTTTTATATTTCAATTGCGAATTTAACAATTTTCTGCGAAGATGATTTCAATGAATTTGTAGTGTTACGAAATTTTTAGAACTATAATAGAAGAAAAGAAATAAAAATAGAAATGAGAATAAAAAGATTAGTAGACCTGAAATTAGTTAGGTAAATGGACAAAAAATGGGAGAAGGATTAAACGACACAAGCTTTTCCACATATAACACTTCAATGTTAAACTAAAAAAAAAACAGTACAGCGATAATGAAATAATAACTCTCTGAATAACTTCAACA